GAGAGGCGTACCTTTTGAGCCCAAAAAGGCTTTTCCTTGATACCTAACATAATGAATAAAAGGATCCTTGAACAACCCTAGCTTGGTTTGAATAGAACAGACTTCTACAAAAGGGTTTTTGATTTTTCCATAGAAATGGATTCGCTCAAAAAAGAGTCCAAAAGATGTTGAGCGTAAATAAAACGCCTGGTTATGAAGAAAACTGAAGATGGATTCGGATTCACATACATGAGAATTATAGAGGAACAAGAAGCATTTTTGATTCTTTTGAAAAAAAATGGAAGAAATGGATTTCTTTAGTGTAATAAGGCTATTCCAATTATCATACTTGTAAAGAAAGAAGCGTACTAAATGTAACGAAGAAGCATCTTTCAACCAGTAGCGTAGGATTTGAACCAATATTTCGAGATGGATGGGAGGGGTTATTTCTATATCTGACACATAAGTTAAATGTATCAAGTGATCTTCTAAAAAAGGAAATAAGGAATGAATTGAGCGTAAATTCTGAAATTTTACTGTTGTTTTCCTTTCGAAAAACGATTCGAGTCGTAGGGAAAAGAAAATTTCTATAATTACTGAAAAACTTTCTGATAGCATTTGAGAATACAAATTCTTATTTTGCCCCAAAAATTCATTTTGGTTAGAACCATTAGTATTAGGAAAAAGAGCAAAATAGTTCCGTTGATCCATTCGATTAATTAAACGTTTACGAAGTAGAAAACTAAATTTTTTGTCATAATCCACATTTTCCAACAAAACGGACCTATGATCATGAGCAAATGCAGAAATAGACTCTTGAAAGAGAAGTGGATATAGGAAGTCATGTTGACGAGACTTATCGAAGTCTAAATATCCTTTAACTTCCTCCATTTCAATTTAAAATGGAAATTCGATTTAAATAAAAGATAATGGATTTCGTGAATTATCAAATGATACATAGTGCGATACAGTCAAAACAAGGTATTCGAGGAATATAATATAAAGAAGAAACACCTCGGAACTAAGTAAACTCATCAACGGATTCTCTATCCTCTCTTTTCCATATAAAAAATTTAGATTCATCATAGGATAAGAAGGTGGTTAGAAATCTTTTATTTTTTCAACTTAATCGCTCTTTTGATTTTGGAAAATGGATATTTATCAATATATGGCTTCTTTTACACAGTCATCTCCACTCTAAAAGGGAGAATAGTTAGGATTTTTTTTTAATGGATAATCCATTCATGGGCGAAGCCTTTCCCTTAGCAGGCACTAATATATTTTTAACATATAATTAGATCGGGTAGTCATTCAAATTACGAACATAAGCACGTGGCTTTTTGTTTCCCTACAATTGGAGCCAAAGGACTCTATCCATTTATTCACTTGACCCAACTTTCAATTCATTTTTTTTTGCTCCAAGAATTCAAATCCGGGCCAAGCTTTTACGAATGAAACAGTTTTCAAATTCTCTATTGATACGACATGCTATTTTTTCCAGTCATTCCCATTTAGGATCAGTCGTGGTCGTACAAACTCTACCGACGGTATGGACGAATCCCTTGCTTCATCCAGATATGTAAAAGATCCTAGTCGCACTTAAAAGCCGAGTACTCTACCGTTGAGTTAGCAACCCCAAGCCAAAAAAGTCTATAAATCCAGTCAAAACCAAACTAATAAAAAATGAAGGAAAGAAAAACCAAAATCTCTGGAACGAAGATAAATGGATCCTTTTCTTTTTATCCACGTTTTAATTATATTTGTTCGATAGACTGTTGTCAAGATAAATGTTGAGAAAAAAATACAATACAAAAACGACAAGAAATTACATTCTAAATTACTAAGAAAAAAAAAGAAAGACTTGTGTTGGATTGGCACTACATAGATTATCTACATAAATAATAGATAGATAAAAACTAAATGGAAATAGCAAATATGAAAAAAAATATATATATATAAATATATTGGAATTAATAAATCACAAGTTTAATCTCGTCCTTTAGAACTCCAAAGAAACCCATCCAATTAAAGGGAATATCAGAATTTTCGATTTCTAGATACAAGTTATTGAGCTATTCTATTCAGTTGAAGATTTTTCTATCAAAATACCAATACAAGATATTTTCGTTCTTATCATGTGGTTTTAGAAGAACAAGGTTCTGATTAGAGTAAGAAAGAGAATAGTAAAGAAAAGGTATAAAAAATTAGATTAGATGCGAGTCATACCCACACTCGTTTTTTTTTATTTCTTTAATTTCGATTGATTAATAAAAAGTTCCCTAAAAAGATCTGCCTTCTTTGAAATATCATGAACAGTTCCTGTCGGTTTAGCCCCCTTTTCAAGGAAATAGAGAATAGCCGGAACATTTAAATGAGTTTGATTCCTTATCGGATCATAAAAACCCACTTTACGAAGATCTCTTCCTTCTCTTCGGGCTCGAACATCAATTGCAACAATTCGATAAACGGCTCATTGGGATAGATGTAATACCCCCCCCAGAACCGTATAAGAAGTTTTCCCCTCGTACGGCTCAAGAAAAAATGATTCAAAATTCTAGAATTGAAATGCCAAGTCGATCCCTAAAATAATTTAATAAATAGAATCAAAATAAAGCCCTTTCTTGTTTTCAAAAAAAAAAAAAAAACAAAAAAAGCATTCGTACTCATAACTCAAGTTAGATAACTCTCAAATAGTTCAAAGAATGGCCTGAGGCATTTCAGTTATTGAGTGGTCTCTAACCTCTTTCTGTCTCGTTTAGAAGTTTTTTATTCTTCTCTAGTTATTAAGACAATTGAAATTGAAAAAGTCTTTTCTTGTTCCAAGATGTTTTAGCTTTACTTTGAATCCGTGGGTTTAGACATTACTTCGGCGATCCTTAATCATTTCAAAATGGCAGCAACATACCCTTTTTTTATGATTTCTTATATCAAAGAATCATTTGAATGCTTTATTCCCGCTTTATACACTTTGGATCAAAAGAGTTTTACCAATTCGAAAAAAACGGGTCTGAAACGTGTTCGAATTCGATCCTTTCGATTTATATCTTGAATATACACTTACGAAGTTGTTCCAACGTATTCATTGACACTCACCCTAGATTCTTTCCCCTGAGAAATCAATACTTTATACTCGAGCTCCATCATATTATGTACTATTTGAATTACAATTGTAGAGTAATAGAACAGAACAAAAGATGTCGAGCCAAGGGCACCTTCATTGCGATCTAAAATGACGGATGTAAGAATCCACAGCTGATCATGTCTTTCAAGTCGCACGTTGCTTTCTACCACATCGTTTCAAACGAAGTTTTACCATAACACCCTATAGTTTAGAAATGGAATGATGAGTAGTCATTGGTTTGGTCAGTACTCCGTATATAGTAATCTATTTTATGTATATATGGGTAGCGAAATTCTTTTCTAAGGAAGTAATCAGTAAGAATTCACCTTAAATCCCCTATTTGAATTCCAAATTTGAAAGTATTCTTTTTTTTTTTATTATTATTTTTAAGAAGAATAGAATTACATAATAAAAATACAATAAAAATAACATGAATAAACGAGTTCGTTTTACTGAAATCTACCTCGTCGAGTACCGAGAACTCACAGGAAATCATGGAAAATATTGAAAACATATTTATTTCCTACTTCGACATCATTATTTGAATACAGTCCTTCAGCCTATCCTAACATAGAAAAATCCATAGTTTTCTTCCTTATTGCTTTATCTGATTACAGAAATAGGAATCGAATGAGTAAAGGATTTCCTATTCACTAAGTTAAACAACTGTCAACTTAATTATGGATTAACTATTTCAATTAAATTGAATTAAAAAGATCATAAACATTTGTCACAAAAAGAAAAACCTGTTGTTACTGAAATAGAACAATACATTGAAGTCCCCACTTGAAAGTGAATTTTCTGTAATCTTTCCATAAAGTGCCTAGAATAGACGAATCACCTCCTCTCAAAATTGTTAGCTAGATTTACAATTAATTCGTAATTCATTTTTTGAATTAATGGAAATACCTAAGGGGGTTCAAACAAAAAAACATCTGTTACATATGTAATTTACTTGATCTTTTATTAATGAGGATTGTCGAAGAGATAAAGTTATTAAAATGGATACTTTTCGTTATGGAGATAATGAAGCATAAAAAAAAAGAAGGCCCTTTTCCCATACAAGTAGAAAAGTCTTCCTAATTCTCATTAATCGATATATCCCTTTAAATGAAAGGATCTGGCAAGTAAAGTTTTTCTAAGTACTTACCTTCACTATGAATATGAAATAGCATGCGCCTACCATGAAAGGACTGTACAACTTCTTTTTTTTTATTCAAACTAGTGCGGTTTCTGTTACTTCTACTGAATATCAAAATATATGTGTCATTTGAACTCAATTAAGTTTGTAAAAAAGACATGGTTCAGAAAAGAATTAGTAAAAAGTAGAAAAAAGAATCAAATTCTATCCAATCAGCTATTACTCTGTTATTGTAAATAAACGAGGGTTTTGAAAAAAAAAGCGTTTTTTAGTCGCATAGAATCCATATCCTCTGGGACGGAAGGATTCGAACCTTCGCATAGCGGGACCAAAACCCGTTGCCTTACCACTTGGCCACGCCCCACTTCTATTTATATTCTTCACTAATAAACACTAGTGTTAGTAGTGGTTGTTCGTCAATTCCAGCCAAAATTTCTATGGAATAGATAATTTTAACCAAATGTCGATATAGAATTATATAAAATTAAAAATTGGATTGATCATTACATATAATTTAATTAAGATATAAGATATTGTATAAAATTCGAATTTCTTCTATTTTGAATTGAAACATAGAAGGATTTTTGATTGACTAAGTTAAAAAAAAAAGAAGAATTTTGGAGTCTATTTTACTTTCTTCATTTTCCCTTATATCAATAACTCAATCAAAAAACAATTATCCCCAAGAACAAAAACTTTTGTTATGCTTAATATCTTCAGTTTGAGCGGTATCCGTTTTAATTCTGACCTTTATTTAATTCATGTTTTATTTGCCAAATTACCTGAGGCCTACGCCTTTTTAAATCCAATTGTGGATCTTATGCCAGTTATACCTTTGCTATTTTTTCTCTTAGCCTTTGTTTGGCAAGCTGCTGTAAGCTTTCGCTGAAATATTTAATATAATAATACTGTTTGTTCTAGAAAAATGAATGCTTTATTCGATAAAAACGGCTACCAATTGATAAGATCAGATAGGGCTGAGCTCTTGGTGCAAATTAAACTAGTTGCCCTAAATCTGGATCACCTCATTTCTGCATTCTGACGCTTTTCCGGTGAAAAACTCTAGTTAACTATTTTGGTTTTGGTTTGGATATTAAAGAAATTTTTGGTAATGAAAGAGTCTTCTTCCAAATATTACAACTGAATTTATGAAAATTCATTTTTTTTTTGAAGCTGTTTCATTTCTTTCATTTCTTAGTATCAAATATAGTTCGACTATGGGGTATAAAACTGACGAATCTATTCTCTTAAAAAAAAAAATGATATTGGAGATTGTGTAATGCTTACTCTCAAACTCTTCGTTTACACAGTAGTTATATTCTTTGTTTCTCTATTCATCTTCGGATTCCTATCTAATGATCCAGGACGTAATCCTGGACGAGAAGAATAAAAAAATAAGATAAGACTTTTTTATTTCTTTTGCTTTATTTTAAAATTTTCTTAACATTTTTTCAATTGACTCCTTTAACTAGGAATTTGACTATAAAGAAAATAAAAAGGAGTTCCTTTCCGATAAATATTAAAGAAAACAAAAAAATAAATTCAACGGAAACGGAAAGAGAGGGATTCGAACCCTCGGTACGAATAGCTCGTACAACGGATTAGCAATCCGACGCTTTAGTCCACTCAGCCATCTCTCCAGTTGAAAAAGAATAAGTACTATGTTACATTACTTAAGATGTATAAGGTAAGTATTGAAAAGAATACTTCTTCTTTATTTTTCCTTTAGTATTTTATTATATAGATCTAAAGTAAAGAGGGTTTAACCGCAATCCTATTATTTTTTTGATAAAGTAAGAGTAAGGGCTTTTTCATTCCCACGGCCTGGCCGGGTTCATACCTAGCCGGGCCTTTTCAAAATCCTTTAGTCGAAAAGGGACTATTCTTTGTTTTTTTTTTACTAGATATAGTTGGAACTCATTCCTAAAACTAGACGTCAAAAAAGGATATTTATTTGAGAACTTGAAAAAAAAGGGGGTTACATTTTGTATTCTTCCATCAGTTATTTTAATGTTATAACTGAAGTTGAAGTTATTTTATCGAACCCTAATCGGTCCAAAACCCTCCATCAAAAAAGATAGAATAGGTTAATCCCTTTTAGTAATAACTATTTAGTAATATTTATTAATAATGTACTTCACCTGACAAAAGGAATTAACACTCTAAGTTTCGGGATTTTTCTGATACCGACGGAATTCTTTTTTGTTCGACAAAAACCCATTTCTATATAATAATGACATTGTAGCGGGTATAGTTTAGTGGTAAAAGTGAGATTCGTTATATGAATCCCCTAATAGTTAAGGGGTCCTTCGGTTTTCTTTGTATTCCGAACAAAAATTCCATTTCTAAAAAAGGATTTAACCCTTTACCTCGCAATGAAAAATTCGAGGACAAATCTCCATTCTCGTGATTTTTAGCCAAATGACAATTCAAAATTTTAAAATTGGATTCTGAAATTACGAAACATAATTTTTATTGAATTGGATCAATACTTCCAATTGAATGAGTATGACTCCATGGATAAGGAAAGTAAAAAAAAATTCTAATCGTAACTAAATCTTCTATTTTTTATTTGTCGAGGGAAAATTGAAGTAAAATAGCTATAAAATGATGGCTTTGGTTTACTATAGACATCAACATATTCGTTTAGCTCGGTAGAAAAAACGACTTTTCCTCAGGATTCTCTCCACTAGAAATAAAGAACGAAGTAACTAGAAAGATTTTTCCAATCTTCCTCTTATAGAGGGATCATCTATAAAGCGAGCCGCCTTGAATGTATTCACAATAGAAAAGCTGACATAGATGTTATGGGTCAAATTTGGTTGGTTTTTTTTCGGTCACAGCTTAGATCATGTAATTTTCCATAAAGGAGCCGAATGAAACCAAAGTTTCATGTTCGGTTTTGAATTAGAGACGTTAAAAATCCTGAGTTGACGTCGACTATAACCCCTAGCCTTCCAAGCTACCGATGCGGGTTCGATTCCCGCTACCCGCTTTTTTGTTTTTTCTATATTTTTAATTTTTCTATTAAAACTATAATATTTAATATATCTATTTTAATATATATATATTATATTTATTTTATATAATTTATTTATATTTTATTAATATACTTATATACTAAAGTAAATAAATATAGAAATAGAATTCAATGAAATAGAATGCAGAGTGAATGCCTGCATCATTGAATTGAATAGACAATTATCCCGATTCTATCACAAAAAACCCTACTCTATTTCTATTTTTCCCGAATAAGAGA